CTTAACCTTTAAATAAAAAGTTTTTTGTATAAATCTCAATAAATATTTCAACCTAGCATTTTTGATTACAAAAAAAATGATACATTGCATTAGTTCACGAAACATTACAAGAATTCTATCTCTCTAAAAAAGATCTTTTTTTTGTAGTGCAATTTAATTCTTTCGAGTTTATTTTTTTGTTCCTATTCTCCTTTCTCAGAAAAAGGTACTTAAACAAAGCAAAGTAAAGGATTACTTCGTTCTTGATAGTTATTTACTTAATCGGTGGATAGGAACATACTCTGGATCGGAATCGTTGGGAGTACTCCTTCATCATTTCTACCAACATAAAGCCCCAATTAGAATCCCTTTTATGCTATGCAGTATGCACATAAAAATCCTGTTGAATAACTTACATAATCTCTATTACGAATCCTTTGTGTACCTTGGTGTTCCTAACTATCCACTATTTTTGGTCAAAAGGACCCCGCTCATTAGGGTAATATATGTATGTTAATAACTAGTAAAATCCCTAGATAGTTGCTCCTTTTGAACCCGCTTCAAGTCATGATGACTAATCACTCAATCTTGGGGTAAATAGTATATAATGCTTATGTTTACTTTCACTTAACTCTTGTACATAGAAAATGAGACTGAATCCTTTTACTGCAAAGTATTAAGCTGTTTTTTTCACTCATATAACTATCTGGTTTAGTTCATCAACCCGAATGATGAATATAAAATAAAATATAGATTCAACTCATGAAAATTCCTTCCTATAAACCTATAAATAAAAGAAATAAGAAATAGAGTAAATTTTATGTCTCAACGAATCACACGTAGAGATATTGATAACACACATAGAGTTAATGGTATTTCATAACTAATTGATTGAGCAGCAGCCCGTAAACCACCTAAAAAAGAATATTTATTATTTGATCCATAACCTGACATAAGAAGGCCCACGGGAGCAATACTTGAAATGGCAATCCATAAAAAAACACCAATACTGACATCGGCGAGAACAAGGCGATATCCAAAAGGAATTACTAAATAACTTAGTAGAATTGATGTGACTGCTATGGATGGTCCGATACTGAATAAACGAGTATCTCCTCTTGATGGAAGAAGATTCTCTTTGAAAAGTAATTTTGTACCATCTGCTAAAGCTTGAAGAATTCCCAAAGGCCCGGCGTATTCAGGGCCAATACGTTGTTGTATCCCCGCAGATATTTCTCTTTCTAACCAAACAATTACTAGTACACCTATTGTGATTTCTAATACAGGAGTAAAAATAGGGACAAGCATCCATATGATCTCATATACCTCTTTTAAGGATTCCAATCTAAAAAAAGAATTGATAGCTTGTACTTCTGTTGTATCTATTATCATTTTAACGATCAACTTCTCCCATAATGATATCTATGCTACCTAGTATTGTCATAATATCAGCCAATTTCATTCTTTTAACTAATTGAGGAAGGATTTGCAAATTGATAAAACCCGGTGGTCGTATTTTCCATCTCCAAGGAAAAACACCCTTATCTCCTATCAGAAAAATTCCTAATTCTCCTTTTGGGGCTTCGACTCTCACATAAAGTTCTTGCTTTAACAATTCAAAAGTAGGAGAAGGTTTTTTACTGATAAATCGATAGTCAAAATCATTCCATTCGGGATCCCATACTTTATCAAAGCGCCGGATTTCTAAATTCTCATAGGGCCCCCCCGGAATTCCTTCTAAAGCCTGTTGAATAATTTTTATTGATTCTGTCATTTCACTGATTCGTACTAAATAACGAGCTAATGAATCCCCTTCCTTTTGCCATTGAACTCCCCAATCAAATTCATCGTAAGACTCATAATGATCAACCTTCCGAAGATCCCATTGTATTCCGGAAGCTCGTAGCATTGGTCCCGATAAACCCCAATTTATTGCCTCCTCTCCGCCAATAATGCCTACTCCCTCAACTCGCTCTAAAAAAATAGGATTCCGTGTAATAAGCCTTTGATATTCAGTAACTCTTGTTAAAAAATAATAACAAAAATCCAAACATTTATCTATCCAGCCATGAGGTAAATCAGCAGCGACTCCTCCAATACGAAAATAATTATGCATCATTCGCATACCGGTAGCAGCTTCGAATAGGTCATATATCAATTCTCTTTCTCGAAAAATATAAAAGAAGGGGGTCTGTGCGCCAATATCTGCCATAAAAGGGCCAAGCCATAACAAATGCGAAGCTATACGACTTAACTCTAACATAATGACTCTGATATAGCTGGCCCTTTTAGGCACTTGAATATTGCCTAACTGCTCTGGGGCATTTACAGTTATTGCTTCAGTGAACATAGTAGCTAAATAATCCCAACGTGTTACATAAGGTAAATATTGTATAATTGTTCGGTTTTCCGCAATTTTTTCCATCCCTCTATGTAAATAACCCAATATTGGTTCACAGTCAATAACATCTTCACCATCTAGAGTAACAATGAGTCGAAGAACACCGTGCATTGATGGGTGCTGAGGACCCATATTGACTATCATAAGGTAATTTCGTGTAGCTCGTGCAGTCATAGGTTTGTTCCCGATTCATTCTTCCATGAATTGCTGAAAGCGAAAAGAGGTTCATCAAAATTTAAGCGAAAATTCAAAACGACTCTTCAAATTAATTATTTTTTGTTTCTCGAATCTCCAACCGGCCAATTAATTCTTTATAACGTACTCTATTTTTTTTTAACAAATAGGCGAGCAGCCGTTGACGTTTTCCTAGAATTTTACGCAGACCTCTCTGAGATAAATAGTCTTTTTTGTGCAATTCCAAATGTGAAGTAAGCCTCCGTATCCTATTGGTGAAACTCACTACTTGAAATTCAACAGACCCTTTATTGTCTTCGTTTTCCTCTTTCAAAATAATTGCACTGAATGGGTTTTTTATCATAAAAAAGCTCCTTCTACCTTTTAATTTACATATAAATATATTTTATTTTATCGATCAGTAATAATAATATTAGTCATTTTAATGTAGTAATTAATATACACAAGAATTTGAATTTATTTATGGACTTCCAATTTCATTAATCAAATTTTAATTTGATTTGGACAGGGATTAAAAAGGAGATGGTACGTTTTTACACTCACAACGTCAAATAATTTAGACCTAAAATTCGGAATATTCCGTAGATTCGTTTATTTTATAGATTTTATCCAAACAAATCGATACGTCATTGATTTTGTATTAAATAAAAAAGATCTATATTAAGACTGGGACGTAAGACAGGGCATATGTTCATCTGTTTGCTTTTATATATGGTACAGAATAGATAGGAAAAATGTACTATCAACCTATTTTGAATTGTGGATATATTCTTAACATACTAAAACGGCTTCCATTATTGGTATTAAACCAATATCTATTCATACAAGCTAAGTCTTCTAATCGATAATTAGGCCAAAGAAATAACTTTAATTTAATTAATTCGTTTTTATTTCTATCAATATTTTTTTTTTTATCCAAAAAAGGATTCCTGCTTTTTATGTTCTTCTTGTTACAAAATACTGGATTTTTATCCACACTATTTAGATTCTTTGAGTTGAAAGAAATTAGAATTCTCAACTCTCTACGACGTCTAGACGATAAAATCTTTTCAGGGACGATAAAATCATAATGTTTTTTGTCTCTCTTTCGAATTATTATTTGATATCTTGGGATAGATTCATCCAATTTTTTTTTATTGATATATCTTTGTTCTCGATATCTTTGAGTAGTTTGGTACTTACTCTTATGAACCAACGATATACCTACGGTTTGATACATAATAAAGTATCCGTCGTTTTTTACAGACAAACGGATGGGATCGATAAAAAATATCCCCTTTTTATTCAATTCTATAGGAGTCAATTTTTTTCGAATCACCATTATATCCAGATTTAATTCTTTTCTTTGAATAGACGATATAGTAGTATCTCTTGGATTTATCAGTCCAAGCAAGTAACAATATATCTTGATATTATTGATCATTCTTTCAGTAAAATTCGGAATTAAACCATCGTCTATTATCCATTGAAAAAGCAAATAGTGTTTCCGTAAGAAAATCATTTCTGGTCTCATCTTATTCCGGATCTTATATTTTTTTTTCATTTTATCTTGGTTTTGTGCATATGATCTAAGGCCTCTTCGTCCTGCGGGTTCTTTTTCTTCTTGATTTCGATTCATTAATTCAGAATATATTTTTTCATTCGATGGTCTAAAAAAATTCCATTTTTTCTTTTCATTGATGTTTTTCTTTTTATTTAAATTTAAAAGAAGTAATTTGCTTGGTATAATCCATGGTTTTGTTTTGTATACATTATAAAGTGGCACAAATTCTGGGAAGAACGTAAGTTTCAGATTTGTCGATATTTGGTTTAGGATTTCTTCATTCATTTCCATCCAATCAAAAAAAAGTTTCTTGTCATTGATTGGATTTCTTTCTAAATCTTGATGAATCGTCAGATAAAAAATATCGTTTTTATCCATTTTCTCAATTTTTTGGTAATTTTTACTTCCAAGCTTAGTATTTATATTACTGTTATAATCCATTTTGGTCCAGGCCTCAATATCCTTTTTTTGTCTTCTAAAAAAATTGAGAATTGTCCAATCAAAATATTTTCTATCTGGATTTATTTGCATATACATAATATCACCCTTTTTTAGATAATGATTTTCTAAATAATGATTGATAGGAATTTCCTCCAGGTTTTCAAAAAATTTTTGTTTATAATTGTTATAATTAAAAGTAATTTTTTGGTTGTTTTTTAATTCTGATGGTGATCCATAAATTAGATATGAGGACTTCTTAATTTCAGAATTAATATTAATATATTTATATGATAAAAGATCATATATATAGTATTTTGGAAAATTATCTTTTTGGTTTGGTAATGGATATACTTTAAAATCCTTTTGTTTTTTGTGATAAAGTAATCGGTCTTTTTCATACGAATTCCATTTTGTTAAATCTTTATTTGGGGTCATACCACCTTCATTTATTGTAGTTCGCCATTTTTTTGGTATTAATCCAGACCATCTAATCTGAGATAAATTGTATTGATAATGACCTCTTAACCAGCTTTTCCATTGATTCGTTTCAGAACTTGAAAGTTTCGTATGTCTTAATTCGGAATTAAATATTCCTTGTGTTACAAAATAATTTTTTATTGCAGTCTTAAAAAAAAAGGGAGTTCCATGATACTCAAAAATAGATCTTAACTTATACAAATTAATAACTTGGGTTTGTGATAATTTGTAAAATACATATGCTTGTGATAAGGAGGATAAGTCAAAAAAAAGACGTGAATTTATCTTACTATTTTTAATATTGTAAAGTGCACTTTTTAGAATAGAAATAAAGTTAATTTTTTTTTTTTTTTTTTCTTGGTTTGTTTTATTATTGTAAATGTATTTATCAAAACAAAAATTTCTTGATTCAAGAAGGAGTTGTGTAGGAATTCTGGCAATATGAATGATACATAGAAAGATATCGATGTATATTCTTTTAATGAAATTTTTTATAAACAAATCTAATTTATAGATTAATCGAGTGCTTCTTCTTTTTATTTTTAAGATTTTAAAAAAAAAAATTGGTGATTTTCCTTTTACATTAAAACTTATTTTGTTAGGACTACTTCTTTTCTTGGCGTTACCGTTTTTTTCTTTCATAAGACTTTTTGTTTTCTTTCTGATTGTGCTTGTTCTATCAGTCAGATTTTTAATTTTTTTTTCTCTCAGTGAAAAATTTGTATTATCTGTAGGTTTAATTTTTCTAAACGAGTCGTGAATTATCTGATTCCTAATTATAGAATCTTTTTTTTTGTTAGTTTCGCCGGATTCATACACCCTTCTCGATATAAATAATCTAGTTGGATGTACTTTTAAGAGTTCTTTTTTTATTCTTTTTATAAACAGAAATAAAACTTTTTTTAAAACCACCCCTTTTGGTTTTTTTGAATGTTGTAGAAAATTTTTTGTTCTTTCTTTTAAAACTCTTATAACTTTAAAATTATTGTTTTTCGTTTTTCGAATTTTTTTTTTTAGTTCTTTAAAAATAGGCTTAAAAAAGGAAGGTTTTGGAGGGACAGAACCAAAGGGAAGGGTGGTTTGCGTTCCCCAAGCCGTTAAAAAAGAAAATTTTTGTTGTTCTTTTTTTAGATCTTTATAAGAAGAAAAAGAGGGCCTCAATTTGGATCTGTGCCAAGGTTTCAAATAGAAAGGAAATACTATTTTTATCTGAATACCATCTTTAAACCAATTTATGGGAAGTTCGAGTTCTGATACTTGAACACCATTATAGGTACATATAATATGCTTTTCTCTATTCCACTCATCGAAGTCCTCAGCCCACTCGGGGGGTTGAGATAATAAAATACGCCCAATATTTTTAACTATTATCAATGAGGGTAATAAAATATATTTTCTAAAAAAAGATTGAATTATTAAAATTAAACTTCTTGTTGCTTGTGGATATGGAACGAAATCCCAGGCTTCGGCGATTTTTATCCACGTTTTTTCCTTTATTTTGTTCTCTTGTTCTTCCTTTTGCCTTTTTTTTTGTTCCTCTGTATAATCTTTAAATTCTGATCCTTTACCCATCCAATTTATGAAAATAAATTTCATCTGTTCAGGGATATTAAAAGAAAAAAGGGGGTATTTTTTTATTCTGTCCAAAAAAAGAGGGGAATGCGCATTTGCTTGAAACAAATTAGAAATAAAAGTTTTACGCCTTTGAACACGCATAGAACCTTTGATGAATTCTCGACGAAAATCTGATTCTTCCGAATAGTCTCTAATAGACACCCAATTTTTGACACTTGCTTTGCGACTACGTTTAGTAGGCTTATAAATTATTACACGATCCCTTTTTCTTGAACGTATCTGATAATCCAATGGTAGGCCTTCATGAGCTGCGCCCGACAGGAATTCCAATTCGGTAATAAGGTTGTATGACCATCTAGGGACTTTTTTACTGATTTCTTTTATTACAAATTTTTGTTTTGTTTTTTGACCATTAGGGCTAGTTAGAATTGTATTCAATAAAAATTTGTAAAATTTGGCTCTTTTTTCTGAACCAATCCTTCCTTGTTCTTTTTCTGAAAATAAAGAGAGGCCCTTCCAATTTAAACTCGATCCCGATTCTCTATCAAATTTACTGATTAAAGTAAATAAATGACGATTTTCCGTTGAAAAGGTTTTTTTATCAAATCGGTCTATTTTCTGTTCAAACTCTTGGTAATCAGTATCAGGAAGAAGGAGACTATGAATCTTATTAATTTCCATTGTCTCTATGAAATTTTCTAACGAAATTTTATTTATGATTGTTCCCCGATATAACCCATTCAAAATGGGATCATACATTTTAGGCAAGTAATATTTTATAGTCTTATCATTACACAATCTAGTACTTTTTTCGAGTATATCTAGAGAAAAAAATCCCGTATCTAGAGCCTCAATTCTATTTAAAAACTCGTTGTTTAAGTTGTTATTT